CGAGGACCACCTCGTAAGGCTAAATACTCCTAGGTGACCGATAGTGAAAAAGTACCGTGAGGGAAAGGTGAAAAGAACCCCTGTAGGGGAGTGAAAAAGAACATGAAACCCTACGCTCTCAAACAGTGGGAGGATAACAATATCTGACCGCGTGCCTGTTGAAGAATGAGCCGGCGACTTAGAAGAAGTGGCTTGGTTAAGGATAACTATCCGGAGCCAGAGCGAAAGCAAGTCTGAATAGGGCGCTTAAAGGTCACTTTTTCTAGACCCGAACCCGGGTGATCTAACCATGACCAGGATGAAGCTTGGGTAACACCACGTGAAGGTCCGAACCGACCGATGTTGAAAAATCGGCGGATGAGTTGTGGTTAGCGGTGAAATACCAATCGAACTCGGAGCTAGCTGGTTCTCCCCGAAATGCGTTGAGGCGCAGCGGTTTATGAGGCTGTCTAGGGGTAAAGCACTGTTTCGGTGCGGGCTGCGAAAGCGGTACCAAATCGTGGCAAACTCTGAATACTAGATATGCTATTCATGAGCCAGTGAGACGGTGGGGGATAAGCTTCATCGTCAAGAGGGAAACAGCCCAGATCACCAGCTAAGGCCCCAAAATGGTCGTTAAGTGGCAAAGGAGGTGAGAATGCTGAAACAACCAGGAGGTTTGCTTAGAAGCAGCCACCCTTTAAAGAGTGCGTAATAGCTCACTGGTGGAGCGTTCTTGCGCCGAAAATGTCCGGGACTAAACGACCTGCCGAAGCTGTGGGATACTTAATTCACTTGGTTCCTTTTCAAAAATTTCATTTGGTCCAAAAACTGGGTTTTTGAAAAGAAAAGGAAAAGGAACAAAAATGAAAAAAAATAAAGTATCGGTAGGGGAGCGTTCTGCTGTAGGGTGAAGCATTGATGTAAGTTAATGTGGACGAAGCGGAAGTGAGAATGTCGGCTTGAGTAACGCAAACATTGGTGAGAATCCAATGCCCCGTAAACCTAAGGATTCCTCCACTAGGTTCGTCCATGGAGGGTGAGTCAGGACCTAAGGCCAGGCCGAAAGGCGTAGCCGATGGAAAACAGGTTAATATTCCTGTACTACTTTTTGTTGGTATCGAGGGACGGAGCAGGCAGAGGTAGGCCGGATTTGGATTTCGGTGGAAACTTTCAAGGCGTTGAGAGATAGAAGAAAAACTATCTTAAGCTAAGAAGTGATACGTTTCAAAAACTTTGTTTTTGAAATCTACTGGCTGTCATACTTCCAAGAAAAGCTCGCACTACTCACAAGACAAAAAGTACCTGTACCGAAAACCGACACAGGTAGGTTGGTAGAGAATACCAAGGGGCGCGAGACAACTCTCTCTAAGGAACTCGGCAAAATGACCCCGTAACTTCGGGAGAAGGGGTGCCAAGTAAAAACTTGGCCGCAGTGACCAGGCCCAGGCGACTGTTTACCAAAAACACAGGTCTCCGCAAAGTCGTAAGACAACATATGGGGGCTGACGCCTGCCCAGTGCCGGAAGGTTAAGGAAGTTGGTTATTCTTGATAAAGAAAAAGCTAACGACCGAAGCCCCGGTGAACGGCGGCCGTAACTATAACGGTCCTAAGGTAGCGAAATTCCTTGTCGGGTAAGTTCCGACCCGCACGAAAGGCGTAACGATCTGGGCGCTGTCTCGGAGAGAGACTCGGTGAAATAGACATGTCTGTGAAGATGCGGACTACCTGCACCTGGACAGAAAGACCCTATGAAGCTTGACTGTAGCCTGAAATTGGGTTCGGGTTCTTCTTGCGCAGACTAGGTGGGAGGCGTTGAAAGTTTCTTCTTGGGGAAACTGGAGCCAACAGTGAGAGACCACTCTGGAGGAGCTAGAATTCTAATGGTGTTCCTTGAAGCAGGACACTTGACAGTTTCAGGTGGGCAGTTTGACTGGGGCGGTCGCCTCCTAAAAGGTAACGGAGGCGTGCAAAGGTTCCCTCAGGCTGGACGGAAATCAGCCGTAGAGTGTAAAGGCAGAAGGGAGCTTGACTGCAAGACCTACAAGTCGAGCAGGGGCGAAAGCCGGCCTTAGTGATCCGACGGTTCCGTGTGGAAGGGCCGTCGCTCAACGGATAAAAGTTACTCTAGGGATAACAGGCTGATCTTCCCCAAGAGTTCACATCGACGGGAAGGTTTGGCACCTCGATGTCGGCTCATCGCAACCTGGGGCGGTAGTACGTCCCAAGGGTTGGGCTGTTCGCCCATGAAAGCGGTACGTGAGCTGGGTTCAGAACGTCGTGAGACAGTTCGGTCCATATCCGGTGTAGGCGTTAGAGTATTGAGGGCACTCATCCATAGTACGAGAGGACCTGGATGAACACACCTCTGGTGTATCGGTTATTCTGCCAAGGGTAAACGCCGAGTAGCCAAGTGTGGAAATGATAACCGCTGAAGCATCTAAGTGGGAAGCTTAGCCCAAGATGAGTACTCTCCATTAAGCCACGGGAAGACAACCCGGTTGATAGGCACCAGGTGTACGCACGGTAACGTGTTTAGCCGAGGTGTACTAATAGGCTGATCGAATTTGACCGGTGCAATATCACGTTCCTTTTCCTTTTCTAAAAACTTTGTTTTTAGAAAAGGAAAAGGAACGTGATATTGGAACAAAAATACAAAAAACAATAAATGCTTTCGTTCAAAAAACGAAGTTTTTTGAACGAAAGATAAACTCGTGCTCTCGTTCTAGTGGAACCACCTAATATTCCATCCCGAACTTAGAAGTGAAACGCTAGAAGGGTGAAAATACTTGAGGGGAGGCCCTCCGGGAAGATAACCTAGTGCGAGTTTATTCAATTTTTTATTCTTTTTCCAAAAACTTTGTTTTTGGAACTGGAAAGAACAAGAACTGTAAAAGGAACTCAGTTCCAAAAACTGGGTTTTTGGAAAAGGAACCAACGAAGTTGGTTCAAAAAACTTCCTTTTTTGAAAAGGAAACTGAATAAAACTCACAGGAAAAAAATTGCATCCGGTTGGACTTGAACCAACGATGTCCTTTCGGAGCCGCATTATGAGTGCGGTGCAATCGACCACTCTGCCACGGATGCACTATTTATATTTTAGCAAAAAAATAAATGCAAAAAAATGCACTTAGTTGATTTTTCTAAAAAATTAGTATAGTATATTGTTAAATTTCAATTTTTGTCTTTTAGCTTTTTTTACAAAGTAAAAAAAGACACGTGAATGTAAAAAATTCACGTAAAAAATGAAAGTGTTGAGTTCATTCCTTTTCCTTTCTGGAAACCAACAAAGTTGGTTCAAAAAATTTCGTTTGGTCTTTTTCCAAAAACTGGTTTTTTGTTACCAAATTTCATTTGATTCAAAAAACATAGTTTGGTTCCTTTTCCAAAAACACTGTTTTTGGAACCAACCCAGTTTTTGGAAAAGAAAAGGAAACTGAAAACTATTCCAGGTAATTCCAGGTGGCATTTCCTTTTCCAGGTAACACCTGGAAAAGGAAATGAAACCCGGAACAACCTGGAAACGGAAAAGGAAAAAGAAACGAAAAAAGAAAAATTCTGTTATCTTTTTTGTTGTATATTTTTAATAAAAAATATACAACAAAAAAGCCTGACAAAAGCAATTGAGGTCTTAGTATATGGCAAAAAAAAGTATGATTGAACGTGAAAGAAAACGACAGTTGTTAGTAAAAAAATATGCTACCAAACGTGAAAATTTAAAAATTTCTATAAATCAAGCATCTTCTCTTGAAGAAAAACTTTCATTACATAGAAAATTGCAAAATTTGCCTCGAAATAGTGCTCCGGTTCGATTACATAATCGATGTACTGTGACTGGTCGCCCTCGTGGCTATTTCCGAGATTTTGGTCTTTCTCGACATGTATTACGTGAATACGCTTCACAAGGATTATTACCTGGTGTTGTAAAAGCTAGTTGGTAAAAAATTTTTCCTTTTCTTTTCTTTCCTTTCCCAAAAACTAGGTTTTTGGAAAAGAAAAGGAAAGAAAAGGAACCTAAACCAACAACTGGAAAAGGAAATGACTATTGCAAAAAAAAAAAATTGTGATATACTTTTGTATGACAAAACATATTGTTTTTGTAATAATTTCTTTTCTTTTTTTTTTTTTTCTTTTGCACTTTCATTTTTTACGTTTATTTATACAACGTAAAAAATGAAAGAAAACAAAGAAAAAGATTACTTATTCACTTTCACTTTCCTTGTTGTTCCAGGTTTCATTTCCTTTTCCAGGTAACACCTGGAATTACCTGGAATAAAAAAAGTTGGTTCTTTCCAAAAATCAATTTGATTCAAAAAACAAAGTTTTTTGAAAAGGAAAGAAAACGAAAAGGAAAAACAACTGGAAAAGGAACCAACTTTGTTGGTTTCCGTTTCCAGGTTTTCAACCTGGAATAAATTTCATTTTTGGAAAAAAAAAAGGAAAGTGAACGGGCAGATTGTAATATCGTAAACCATATAAATTTCTTTTTTTTAGAATGGCTCCACAAACAGAAACTAGAGCAGGTGCTGGATTTAAAGCAGGTGTTAAAGATTATCGTTTAACATATTATACTCCTGACTATCAACCAAAAGAAACTGATATTCTTGCAGCATTCCGTATGACACCACAACCAGGTGTACCACCGGAAGAATGCGGTGCCGCAGTAGCAGCAGAATCTTCAACAGGTACTTGGACTACTGTATGGACAGACGGTTTAACTAGTTTAGATCGTTATAAAGGTCGTTGCTATGATATTGAACCAGTTCCTGGTGAAGAAAATCAATATATTGCATATGTTGCTTACCCTTTAGATCTTTTTGAAGAAGGTTCTGTAACTAACTTATTTACTTCAATTGTAGGTAACGTTTTTGGTTTCAAAGCACTTCGTGCATTACGTTTAGAAGATCTTCGTATTCCACCAGCATATGTAAAAACATTCCAAGGGCCTCCACATGGTATTCAAGTTGAACGTGATAAACTTAACAAATACGGTCGTGCTCTTTTAGGTTGTACAATTAAACCTAAATTAGGTCTTTCTGCTAAAAACTATGGTCGTGCTGTTTATGAATGTTTACGTGGTGGTCTTGACTTTACAAAAGATGACGAAAACGTAAACTCTCAACCTTTTATGCGTTGGAGAGATCGTTTCTTATTTGTTGCTGAAGCTATTTATAAATCTCAAGCTGAAACTGGTGAAATTAAAGGTCACTATTTAAATGCAACTGCCGCTACTTCAGAAGAAATGCTAAAACGTGCTCAATGTGCAAAAGAACTTGGTGTACCAATTGTTATGCACGACTATTTAACTGGTGGTTTTACAGCAAATACTAGTTTATCTGCTTATTGTCGTGATCATGGTCTTCTTTTACACATTCACCGTGCAATGCATGCTGTTATTGACCGTCAAAGAAACCATGGTATTCACTTCCGTGTTTTAGCCAAAGCTCTTCGTTTATCTGGTGGTGACCATTTACATTCTGGTACTGTTGTAGGTAAACTTGAAGGTGAACGTGAAGTAACTTTAGGTTTTGTTGATTTAATGCGTGACGATTACATTGAAAAAGATCGTAGTCGTGGTATTTATTTCACTCAAGATTGGGTTTCACTACCTGGTGTTATGCCTGTTGCTTCTGGTGGTATTCACGTATGGCACATGCCTGCTCTTGTTGAAATCTTTGGTGACGACGCTTGTTTACAATTTGGTGGTGGTACTTTAGGACACCCTTGGGGCAATGCTCCTGGTGCTGCTGCTAACCGTGTTGCTCTTGAAGCTTGTGTACAAGCTCGTAACGAAGGTCGTGATCTTGCTCGTGAAGGTGGTGATGTTATTCGTGCTGCATGCAAATGGAGTCCTGAATTAGCTGCTGCTTGTGAAGTTTGGAAAGAAATTAAATTCGAATTTGAAACTATCGATACTCTTTAATTTTTGTTACAAAAATTAATAATTCAAATTCTTGAATTTTACAAAAACCAACCTGTAATTTTATGTTTTTGAACATAAAATAAGAATCCTTTTCTTTTTCCATATCTAAAAAGCTCAGCGTGTTTATTTTTACATCGTAAAAATAAATGGAGTTTTTAGATATGGAAACCAAACTTTGTTGGTTCCTTTTCTTTTTGGAAAGGAAAGGAAAAGGAAAAAGAACACTTTTTAATTCAATATTAAAAAACAGTGCAATTTTTTCAATTATTGTTAACTTTTTGTCTTAATTTTTAATTGAAAAAATGTTTATAAATTTTTAAAGTTTTGAAAAATTCAATAAAATATAAAGATAAAATAATATTAATTGAAAACAATAATTCAAGTAAGAATATTGTTGTAAATGATAAATTAAATTCGATAAAGTTTGATATGTTTTTTCTAAAAAAATATAAAGCAACTAAATTTTGAATGCTATCATTTATCTCCAATAATTTATTATTATTTGAAAGTCTTCGACTTTCAGGGATCATTAACCCCATAGTAGTATGTACTACTCTTAAATGGCGTTCTGACACCATAAGACGATGTACCGTACCCCCTGAAAACAGCTATTTTCGGGGGTACGGTACAAAAAAAAACATGTTTTTTTTATGGATGAAAAGTCAAAAAGTAAAAGCAAAAAAAATTATTTCTAATTTTTTTCAAACATTAAAAATTAGGGCAATAACACGAAAAATTAGGTTATGTTTTTTTCAACAAAAAAAAGTTGATAATTATATTATAAATAAATTATTTTCAAGTCCAGGTAGTTCCAGGTTTTACCTGGAATGACTTTAAATAATAAAATTAAAAAATAAAAAGAAGCTACCAATCTTGATAAATATTATTTATCAAGATTAGCAACTTATTTATGCATACAGAACAAAATATTTAATTATCCATTGATAGCTGGAGCATCAACAACAGCTAAATCTAATGGGAAGTTATGAGCATTACGTTCGTGCATAACTTCAATACCAAGGTTAGCACGGTTAATAATGTCAGCCCAAGTGTTAATTACACGACCTTGTGAATCTACAACTGATTGGTTGAAGTTGAAGCCGTTTAAGTTAAATGCCATAGTTGAAATACCTAAAGCAGTGAACCAAATACATACAACAGGCCAAGCAGCTAAAAAGAAGTGTAATGAACGAGAGTTGTTAAAAGAAGCATATTGGAAAATTAAACGACCGAAGTAGCCGTGAGCTGCAACGATGTTGTAAGTTTCTTCTTCTTGACCGAATTTGTAACCAGCGTTAGCAGATTCGTTTTCAGTAGTTTCACGAATAAGAGAAGAAGTTACTAATGAACCATGCATAGCAGAAAATAATGAACCACCAAATACACCAGCAACACCAAGCATGTGGAATGGGTGCATAAGGATGTTATGTTCTGCTTGGAATACAATCATGAAATTGAAAGTACCAGAAATACCTAAAGGCATACCATCAGAAAAAGAACCTTGACCGATAGGGTAAATAACGAATACAGCAAGAGCAGCAGCTACAGGAGCTGAATAAGCTACAGCGATCCAAGGACGCATACCTAAACGGAAAGAAAGTTCCCACTCACGACCCATATAAGCGCAAATACCGATGATAAAATGGCAAACGATTAATTGGTAAGGACCACCGTTATATAACCATTCGTCTAATGAAGCAGCTTCCCAAATTGGGTAGAAGTGCATACCAATAGCATTTGAAGTAGGAATAATAGCACCAGTAATAATGTTGTTACCGTATAATAAAGAACCTGATACTGGCTCACGGATACCATCAATATCTACAGGAGGTGCAGCAATAAAACCAATAATAAATACAGTAGTTGCTGTTAATAAAGTAGGAATCATTAAAACACCAAACCAACCGATGTATAAACGGTTTTCAGTGCTAGTAATCCACTCACAAAAACGAGCCCAAAGGCTAGTTGTTTCACGTCTTTCTAAAATTGCAGTCATGTTTAAAATCTCACTTTTAATAAAAATTCCTAATAACGAACGCTTTTTGCTGTTCTAATAACAAAGTTTTTAAAAAAACAATAGCGTTACGGACGCAAATCGCTAACGCGACAACGTTAGGAAATATTCCCAAAATTAGTATAAAAAATACTAATATGTTATTTATTAATTTATCATAAAGTTATGATTTAATAAAATAATTTTTTTTTAATATTAAAATATAAATATATTTTTTGATTTAAATTAATATAATTTTTAAGTAAATAAAATTAACTAACAAACAAATTTTATTAAAAGTGTCAATATTAATATAAAAGCTTAAAATTTCGGATAGCTTTTTAAAGAAAAAACAATATAATATAGTCAAAATATGTTCGTGATTAATTTGCATGTTTTTAATAAATTTTACTGAAATCACTAGTAAAAAAAAATATAAATAAGTAAAAAAAAAGGGTTTTTAACAAAAGCAGGTAATAATTTTCTAATTTAGTTAGAAAAATTATCATTTAAAAATTTAAATTTAAAGAAAAAGAAAAAATTTTTATTCAAAATATTCATATCTTCTGTTAAAATTATTGTTATTATGTGTTAAAGCTTATTAATCTTATTTCTATGATCATTTTTTTAATATTACAAAAATAATATATTTATTTTATTGTATAAAGATTGATATAACGTTGCCTTTGGTCGGACTCGAACCGACACGTCGTTTGACATCAGTTCCTAAAACTGACACGTCTACCATTCCGCCACAAAGGCTTTTTTATTATAATAAAAATAAATACTATTATTGTCAAGAATAATTTAATGTTAAAACTAAAAGAAATATTCAAAATTCAATCAAGTAAAAATATTAATATTTTCATATTTTTTATTTTATTTAGTTTTTTATTTGGAAATATTTTTGGATTAAATTCCAAAACCTTATTACTTAAATCTCCTGAAAATTTCTTTTTTATTTTTCCTTTCCTCATAGAAATATTAAATTTTTTAACATACGTTATAAAGCAAAAATTTTATAATAAAAATTTTTACATAATTTTAATGTCAATTCGAAGAGGTTTCTTGTTAGGAATTTTTATCGAAGCTTTTAAATTAGGGAGCTAAATTATTAATTCAACTCTATCTTTTTTGTTGTATTTTTTTAATAAAAAATACAACAAAAAAGGCATTATTTAAATAATAAAAGAATTCCATTTTTTTTTACAAAAATAGTTTTTGTAAAAAAAAATGGAAACGAATTAATGAAATTAATAAGCTAAGCCCATACTTCTTGTAGTTTCAGCACCAAGATAAACACGAACACTTAAAAAATCAGTTGGACAAGCAGATTCACAACGTTTACAACCAACACAATCTTCAGTACGAGGAGCTGAAGCAATCTGATTTGCTTTACAACCATCCCAAGGTACCATTTCTAAAACATCTGTTGGGCATGCTCGAACGCATTGTGTGCATCCAATGCATGTATCATAGATTTTTACTGTATGTGACATAAAAACTCCATTTTAATTTATCTTTTTTGTTGTATATTTTATTTTTTTTTACAAAAACTAGTTTTTGTAAAAAAAAATAAAATATACAACAAAAAAGCCATACTACTTTTAATATTTCTAAAAAAAATATTAAAAAAACTAATATAAAATTAAGTAGGTAAAATTGAAGATTAACTTTAGTTTTATTGTATAAAAAATATTATTTAATTTCAATGTTTTTAAATTTCTCCTCAGGTAGGACTTGAACCTACGACCAATCGGTTAACAGCCGACCGCTCTACCACTGAGCTACTAAGGATAAAAACTTAATTATATTATAATTAAATTTTTATTAAATGTAAAGTATACTTTAATTTATTGTTTTTAATCTATTTGGGAAAATAATTAATATTTTATGTTTTATTTCAATTTAAATGGAATATAAATGAAGTTTCCATTTTTTTTTTACAAAAACTAGTTTTTGTAAAAAAAAATGGAATAAATTTCAAAAAAATGGAGTTTAGGATAAATAAAAATCAAAATATTGTGACTAGTGAGATAGTTTTAAATGATGATCACAAAAGCGACATAATTAAAATTCTTTGTTACTATATAAAACGTTATGTTCTTCTCATATATTTTTATTTTTTCCTTTTCCAAAAAAACTATTTTTGGAACCAAGAAGATTTTGGAAAAATAAATAAAATTTTATTTTTTAGGTATTTTTGTTATTTACAATTCAATATTTAATCTATTTATTAATTATTAATAAACTATAATTAATTATTTATTAAAAAAATTAAGAAAAAATTTATTAATTTTGTATTTAATCAAATTATTCTTTTCCTAAAAAAAATTCTTGTACTTTTTGAAACATTCCTTTATATGGAGTATTTAAATCAATAAAATAATCTTGTTTTCCTATTAAACGACGTGCGGCATTTTCAAAAGCAATACCTGAAAGTGTTAATTTTTTGTTTAAAACTAAAGGTTCACCACGATTAGTCGAAATGATAACATTAGTATCTTCAGGTATTGCTCCTAATAAAGGAATACCTAACATTTCTTGAACATCTTTAACTGACATCATATCATTTCGTTGAATCATATCGGGTCTAACACGATTAACTAAAAGTTTAACATTATAAATAGCATTTGCTTCTAATAATCCAGCTACACGATCAGCATCTCTGATTGCGGTTATTTCGGGTGTTGTAACAATGATAGCTTCTTGTGCAGGTGAAATGGCATTTATAAATCCAACATCAATACCAGCCGGACAATCAATAATTACAAAATGAAATCCTAATTCTTGTATTGAAGATACCAAATTTTGCATATTTTTTCGTGTTATATTGTATTTTTGGCGATTTTTCGAAATAGCCAATAATGCTAAATTTTTCCAACGTTTATCTCGAATAAGGGTTTGATCTAAGCGACATTGACCTTCCAGAATATCTATAGCAGTATAAAGCACACGATTTTCTAATCCTAATAATAAATCTAAATTTCGTAATCCAATATCAGAATCTATTAAAGCAACGCGATAACCTAAACGTGCAATCGACATACCTAAATTGGCTGTTGTTGTTGTTTTCCCTACACCACCTTTACCAGAAGTAACTACTATAACACGGCTTTCATTTTCTAATTTATTTGTTTGTGTTAAATTTTTTTCCATATTTTTATTATTTATTCTATAAATTTATTTACTTTTATTTTTTTACAAAAACTCGTTTTTCTAAAAAAAATAACATAACTTTTATTTATTTTTTGTATATACAAAAAATAAATAAAAAAGATAAAATTAAAGTGCTTTTTTATTAAATAAAAATACAGTTGTTCTAAATTTAAGAATTTATTTGGTTTCCAAAAAACAAGTTGGTTCCTCTTCCGTTTAAAAAACTAAGTTAAAAAAAAAATGAAATAAACAAAGTTAGTTTATTTTTTAAAAAACTAAGTTTTTTAAACCAATTAAATTTTTGGAAAAGGAACCAAATGTGTTTTAATAATTATGAAAAATTAATTATTATTAATTCCTAATATTAATTATTATACTCTTCTACTAGTTTTAATGCCAGAGATTTTACTTAAAAAATAAATTAAAATAATAGTTTCTAGTAATAATCTTATACGGGCAAGGAGGGATTCGAACCCCCGACACCGTAGTTCGTAGCCACGTGCTCTAGTCCACTGAGCTACATGCCCTTTAATTTTTATTAAAACATATTAAGTATATAATGAATAATTTATATTTTCAAGAAAAATATTAAAAAGAACTATGTTAATTTTAAAAATTCAAATAAAACTATTTATTTTTTTGGTCTGTTTACATTTTCTGGAATTTTCTATTATCGAATAGAAAATTCCAGAAAATTTACGAAAAAACAAGAAAATAACACAAAAAGGAAAAATAGTTTTATCTCAATTTAAAAAACATAGATTTTAACTATGTTTATTTTATTAATTGTGCCCAACCTAAAGTATCTAAAGCTTGATTTCTACGTAATGGTCGTGTTACTAACTCTAAAATATCACGAGCATTAGTAAACCCATGAATTTGAGCAAATGTAAATTCAACAGACCATTTAGTATTAATACCACGAGCTTCTAATGGATTTGCGTGAGCCATACCAGTAATAGCTAAATCAGGTTGAAGTTCTCTAATTCGTTGTACTTGATTATAATTATCAGGTTTTTCTACTATTCGAGGCAAAGGTACATTCATTTTTTTACAAGTTTGTTCTAAAAGAGAAATTTCCCCAGCTTGAAAACGTCGATCCATATATGGAATACCAATTTCATAAACAATCATACCACATCGAATTAAAAAACGAGCTAAAGATATTTCCAAAAGATTATCACCCATAAAAAAAATAGATTTTCCTCGAATTAAACTTAAATAATCCTCTAAAGAATCCCAAATTTGTTTTTCACGTTCTTCGAGACCTTGAGGAATTATATTAAAAACAGAACAAATTTTCTCCAACCATGCTCGTGTACCATCAGGACCTATAGGAAAAGGAGCACTAATTAATTTACATTTTCTACGACGCATTAAAGTAGTTGCTGTTCTACTTAAAAATGGATTAACACCACATACATATACACCTTCCCCTAGAAAAGGCAAATCATTATAACGAGGTGCAGGTAACCATCCTGAAATAATAATACCTTGACGTTTTAATTCATTGCTGAGTTGTGTAGCTACAGTATTTGGTAAAGAACCAAATAAAACTAATGGTGGATGTTGACTTTTTGGTTCTCTAGGACTTGATAAATTAGAAACATGATTGGTTCTTTTTACAGTTCTAGTTTCACTTGAACCTACTTTGTTTATTCCAGGTTGAAAACCTGGAAACGAAACGGAAACTGGTGTATCAAAGTTAGGGCAACGATGAGTTAATGCTGTAAGGACAGTATCTTCTCCTTGTGTAAAAGCATAATCTAATCCATTAGCACGAGCTACAACAATTGGAATACCTATTTCAATTTCCAATCGTGGTGCCATACCCTCTAAATCCATTTTAATTATTTCAGTAGTACAAGTACCAATCCATACAATAACACTTGGATTGCGATCTTTTTTTATTTGTAAGCAGAGTCTTTTTAACTCTTTATAATCATTTAATTGTGCTGAAATATCACCTTCTTCTAATTCAGCCATTGCATAACGAGGTTCTGCAAAAATCATTACTCCTAATGCATTTTGAAGAAAATATCCACATGTTTTAGTACCAATAACTAAAAAAAAACTATCTTCAATTTTTTGATAAAGCCAGGCTACACAACTTATTGGACAAAAAGTATGGTAATTACCTGTTTCACATTCAAAAATCAAATTATCTGTTTTGGAAATACTAGATGTTCCTTTTCCAGTTCTTGTTTTAAACGAACAGTAATTAGAACGTAAAACAACTGGTGTTCTAAAAACAAAGTTTTTTGAAAAAGAACACGAACCAATTTGGTTTTTATAAACTGTTTTAAAAATATTGTTTTTTAAAGTAATTTGGGCAAGTAATACTGAATTATTTTCTAATTTGCTAGAATTTGATAATATGTTTTTCATTTTATTACTAGATAAATTTGTCGTTTTTTTTAGCTGTTCTTTTTTTACGGAGTAAAAAAGAATAGCATAGGAAGTGTCTTTTTTTTACATAATAAAAAAGCTAAAAAATAAAAATTATACAATTAAAAAATCAAATTCAGAAGAACTATTTTGTGTTTGATTATTTAAATTCAAATAAAAATCAGATAATAAATTAAAAAGTTCACGATCATTTAATTCAACAGAAATCACTCCTTCTGGGTGTGACAATAATTGATCTGCAATATTAAGATAAAAATCACAAATATAATTTAAAGCAGGATCTGATTCTGCCATTTCAAAAAGTGTTTTTCCTTTAACACGAGAAACTCTAATGTCTTCTATTAAAGGCAAAACCTCTAAAACAGGCATTGGACAAGCTTCAACATATTTATCAATTAAATCACGTTTAATAGTTCTATTTCCGATTAAACCTGCTAATCTTAATGGATGAGTTCTTGCTTTTTCACGAACTGAGGCTACTATACGATTAGCTGCAAATAAAGCGTCGAATCCATTATCAGTGATAATTAAACAATAATCTGCATAATTAAGAGGTGCTGCAAATCCACCACAAACCACATCTCCTAAAACATCGAATAAAATAACGTCATATTCATAAAAAGCATTTAATTCTTTTAATAATTTAACTGTTTCTCCAACAACGTAACCACCACAGCCTGCTCCAGCAGGAGGTCCGCCTGCTTCAACACAATCTACATTTCCATAACCTTGATAAATTACGTCTTCAGCCCAAACATCTTCATAATGATAATCTTTTATTTGTAAAGTATCAATAATGGTTGGAATTAAAAATCCAGTAAGTGTAAACGTGCTATCGTGTTTTGGATCACATCCAATTTGTAGAACTTTTTGTCCACGTCTCGATAAAGCTATTGAAATATTACAACTTGTTGTAGATTTACCTATTCCACCTTTTCCATAAACGGCTAATTTCATAAAAATTTTTATCCTCACAATGGTTCTATTAATTAAAGTTGTATTTTATCTTTTTAGCGCAGCGTGTTTATTTTTACTGTGATCTTTTTTACTATGTAAAAAAAAGCCAAATAAAACGAGTAAAAAAAAAGATAAAAGAATGTATTTTTAAATTTTTATTTTTTAATCACAAATAAAAATAAATACACAAATAATTTACAAAATAAACTATTTTATTTGTTAATTTCTTTTAAAGTAATTTTAAAATTTTTTCCATGTACAAAAAGTATATCTATATTATAGAAAATATAAAAATTATGTTTTAGTTTTTATATATGCTTAAAAAAAACACCATTTTGAAATTATGGAAATAGAAAAAAATATTTTATAATAAAGTAAATTATAGTTTTTCATCTTTTTAGTTGTATTTTTACTTAGTAAAATAAAAAAAAAGTAGATTTCTGTTTGACATTCATTTTTAGTTTGATTTTTGGAATTTCACCTATTTCCTTTTCCAAAAATCAAACTAAAAATGAATGTCAAAAAGTAATAAAAAAAAAATAAATTACCATTTTTAGTAATATGAATATAAACTTTTTAATACAAAATAATGTATCTTTTACCATTGTCGAAATACAAGAAATTTCTACAATAGTAATAGAAACATTTTTAATAAATTGTTCTTTTTTAATTTTATTTATTACAACACTGTATTATTGGATTAAATTTATCTTTTTTTCAAACCAAAAATATAATAATTTTGGTTTTTATAGTTTAACAATTGCTAATTTGAGTATATTAATTCAGCTTTGTTTAAGATGGTTTGAATCTGGACATTTTCCTTTAAGTAATTTATATGACTCTCTTTTATTTTTAGCTTGGGGACTTTTATTAATTTTTATTTTTTTAGAAAAGTCAACAAAATTAGATTTATTGGGTATTGTTATTTCTCCGGCAATTCTTTGTATAATTGCTTTTACCGATTTTAGTTTACCTGAAGATCTTCAAAAAATAAAACCACTGGTTCCGGCTCTGCAATCTAATTGGTTATTTATGCATGTAACAGTTATGATTTTTAGCTATGCTTCATTAATTTTAGGTTGTTTATTATCTATTTCATTTATTTTATATTTTTATTATTTAAACAAAGTTTCATTTTATTATTCAAATAGTAATTTGATTAATAAAAATATAATTTATTCAACTCGATTAAATTTACTTGATAATTTAAGTTATCGTTTAATTGGAATTGGTTTTTGTTTATTAACTTTAGGAATATTGTCAGGTGCTATTTGGGCTAATGAAACTTGGGGAAATTATTGGAGTTGGGACCCTAAAGAAACATGGGCATTAATTACTTGGTTAGTCTTTGCAATATATTTACATACTCGACTAATTCATGGTTTACAAGGAGTTAAATCTGCTTGGATTGCTTTTTGTGGTTTTTTTATTCTTTGGATTTGCTATTTAGGAGTTAATTTACTAGGAGAAGGCCTTCATACCTATGGCTTTTTAGATAGTTAATTTAACTGATTATTTTTATTAATAATGAAAATCTAACAATAAAAAACTAGTGGTTCCTTTTCCAAAAACATTGTTTTTGGAACCAACTTCGTTTTTGGAATATAAATTAAACTTTACTTTAATTTTTTTTATGTTTATAATAAAAATAGTCATTAAGAGAATAAATTTTTCAATAATCATATAAATATGATAAAATAATTAAATTCTATAATAGAAAATGGAGATTATTATGGCTGTTCCTAAAAAACGAACTTCAAAATCAAAAAAAAATTTACGAAAAACTCAATGGAAAATTCAAGCTTCCTTTCAAGCGAAAAAAGCATTAGGAAAAGCAAAAACTGTACTAAATAAATTATTAAATAAAAATTTTTTAGAGACTACAGAAAATGTAGCTTCTGATGAATAAATTTGAGTTCTATTGAATTATTTAGCCGATAAAATATTTTTCTAGATATTTTATTAATAAAATATCTAGAAAAATATTTTAGCATATGAAATTGCAATTTTATGCATATTGTTAATTTTTTATTATTCATTATTTTTATATATTCAAAATAATTCTTTTTTTTAATAAATTTTTAATACTGTGGTTTTTTAAAATTTTAATTTGATCAGGTTCCAAAAACCCAGTTTTTGGAATTAAATGAAAAGGAAATAAAACAATAATAAACATTCTTAAAAATTGAGGTCAATTATATTATGCGAATATTTTCAAATTTAATAAAAACACCTAATTTACTATTATCAATTAGTTTAACAAGCTATATTTTTTTCTTATTAATTTTACCTTTAATTGCATTATTTATTTTAATTATTCAAAATGATTGGTATGAAGTTTATAAAAAAGCAACTGACCCTATTGCTGTTTCAGCTTATTCCTTGACATTACAAATGGCTTTTTTTGCTGCTTTAATAAATACAATTTTTGGTTTTATTATTACATGGGTGTTAACACGTTATGATTTTTTTGGCAAAAAAATTATTGATGCTGCTGTTGATCTTCCTTTTGCTTTACCGACGTCTGTCGCTGGTCTAACTTTGGCTACTGTTTATGGTGAACAAGGGTGGATTGGATCCTTATTAAAAATATTTAATATTCAAATTGTTTTTACAAAAATGGGTGTTTTATTAGCTATGATATTTGTATCTTTTCCTTTTGTTATTAGAACTCTTCAGCCTGTAATACAAGAATTAGAAAAAAGTTTAGAAGAAGCTGCTTGGTCTTTAGGTGCATCACCATTACAAACCTTTTTTTATGTGATTTTACCAACATTATGGCCTTCAATTTTAACTGGTTTTACATTAAGTTTTTCTCGCGCTTTAGGGGAATTTGGCTCTATTGTTATGATTTCTTCTAATTTAGCTTTAAAAGATTTAGTCGCTTCTGTTCTTATTTATCAATCTTTAGAACAATATGATTATACTGGAGCTTCGGTAATCGGTGCTGTGGTTCTTTTAATTGCCTTATTCAGTTTTCTTATTATAAATAAATTACAATCTTTTAATTTAAAATCGGTTTAATCTCTTTCAAAAATTTTGTTGCTTTTCTTTTTCCTTTCTGTTTCATTGTTATTCCAGGTAAAACCTGGAATTACCTTTTGTTTTTTTTCAAAAAATTTCGTTTGGTTCCAAAAACTCAGTTTTTGGAAAAGAACCAACTTTGTTTTTAGAAAAGGAACCCTTTCATTTTTGGAAAAACAAAGGCAATTTTTTTTACAATTATATTTTTTAATTGTTATTTACTTTATTTTAAAAATCAATTAAAATATTAATATGCATTGAAAATATATTTTCATTTTATTATCAAATAATTTGATAATTTTTTGAAAAAATAAAAACCTTTTAATTTTAAACAAAGTTTTATTTACTTTTCTTTTATTTCTTTTGCTCCGTATTTTTTTTACCCTCTGTGTTCCATAATTATGGAGTAATTGTTGAAAAGAATAGAAAAAACTTACATTATATTTTTTACAAAAACTAGTAGGTTTCCAAAAATAAAATTTTTGGAAAAGTAAAAAAAACAGTAATTTTTTTTCTTTGTTATAATAAAATTTTCATCTTTTTAATAAAAAATTTAAAAAAAAATTTTAAGATTAAATTTTTATTAAAATCAAAACAATTTTTGTTTATTGTTATAAATAATAAAATATAGAAAAAAAATAATGTATATATAAAAATATGTCTATTGTATCTTCTATTCGAGATTACGTTGAATTATTAAATACTCTAAGTGATTCTTTAGGGAATCAATTAACTTCTACTAAATTTATTAGTGCTTCTGTTGTTTATTTTTTAGATACTATTAAATATAGTCTTTACTATATATTTAGTTTTCAATGGCTCCGTGATTTTACTTTGTTACCTGTAAATATTCCACAATATTCTCAAGCTATTTTTTCTGAACATTTATTTTTAGAAACTCCTGGAAAAGTTTTTTTTGAATTTTTGGAAATACCCAGTATAAATCAAAATAAATTTCTTTTAGGTTTTTTTAATAGTTTTTTCTTAACACTTCCTATTACAGTAACTCATATTATTGCTTTTCGCCGATTAATTATTCAAGGTGTTCCAGCTGCTTTTTTTTCATTTTTTGGTTTTATATTAGGACAAACTTTATTTATTTTTTGTGTAACTTTTGGTATTCGTAGTATTTTAATTCCGTGGTTATCTTTAGAACCATTTAATTATATTTTTGGTTTCATTTTAATTTTTCAAATTGTTTATAGTATGGTGGGTGAAAATTTAACTGTACTGAAATGGAATAATCAATCACATAAACAATTTTTTAAAAAGTTTTTTATCACAAATTTAATTTTATCTTGGTGTGAACAAAGTTGTATTTTTCAATATTTTAGTAATCTTACTTTAACTGGACATCCAAGTATTTTAGAGGGTTTTTCCTCAAAAACTGTAATAGCAAGTTTTTTCTGTCATAGTAATTATATTTTAGGTATTTTTCTTGGTAGTATTATTTTTTCTCTTTTTTGGATATTTTTTATTTGGCAAATAAAAAATTTAATTCTAAGTTTCACTCGAATTTCTCCTGCTAGTTTTGTACAAACTGTAAATCGAGGAACTTTTGTCATTGTTTTATCATTTACTTTAAGTTCTATACCTTTTTATGGTTTAGATTATTTATTCTCTGGTCCTTTAGGTTTTATTTCTCAAGATTATGTTTTTAAAAATACTTTTTTGGATCAAAATGAAATAAAAGATCCTATAGCTTCTGGGCTACCTAGTGATAAAAAAATATCTTTAAATATTGATGTTTCACCTTTTGATCGTGGTCGTTATTTAGTTTTTCCTGAAGAATCTGATCACTATAGTTTTGAAGATTTAAATTATCGTAGTGAAATGGATTGGACTAGGAGATCAGAAAAAGAGTCTAGTATTACTGAATCAAAAGCTGGATTTTTTTCTATAGGCAAAATTTTCAAAAAACAAAAAGATCAATCTGTTAATAACTTGGTTTATCAAGCTCATGAATCTAATTATGATACAAAATCTAATTTCTTACTTTCTCCAGAAGAAATCATGAATTATAAAGTTACTGATTCTGCAATACCAGAATATCGTTTTAATGGCTGGTATGATTTAGATTCTGATAATGTATCTGATTCAAAAGATGAAAACATTATTGAAACTTATAGGCAGTTTAATGAAACTAGTTTTTCTCCTGATTTTTTACGTGAAAATTCATTGATGGAAATAAACATTGAGAAAAAAATCAAACAAAAATACTATTCAAACCCTATTTATAAAAATTTATTGACATTAGATATTGATCTTTTTTTAAATCGTCAACCAGCTTCTTGGTTTTTAGGTCCAGAACATGAATTAGATTTACATGAAAAACGACAATTATTGAATTGTTATTATGATTCTTTAAGATGGTACACAAAATTGCCATATGCTGAAAATTTTGAAAATTTTTTTAATGGAACAAAAAGTTTTACTAATAAAATTTACAACCAACAATTTAAAGGCACGTTACGATCTCTTCGACGTCTTTTTTCTTTAACAATAATTTCACCTGATATAATGTCTACAAAATCTAATGATTTTGTTTTAAAATATGATCAACCTTTATATCAAGGAAAGTTGAAATTTTCTCCCTATCATGAAGAAATTCCTGAAATAGACTTTTTTGATAAAAAACAAAATAATTCACCAGTTCAAAAAAGCTCTGCTTTTTTGAATGGAGAAAAAATATCAAATCCATTTTTAAAAGATTTTATTTCAAAACCACTTTATACTGGTTGGGATGATAATTTAAGAAAATTTGTTATAACAAATAAATTATTACCTCGATCCGTTACTGGCTATGAAATGAATAGATCTCCAAATTGGGACACCAAATTTAGTATTGAAAAATCAAATAAGTTAAATTTTCATAGAGGTAATTCAGAAACAATTTCTTTTTCTGTTTGGCCGAAAATCAAAAATAATAAACTTCCAGAAAAAGTACCTTTTACTTTTTTATTCAGTAATAATACTCCAGATTCTGAAATTGACAAAATTGGAGAATCTCAAGTTTACAATACCCTTCCATCTAATTTTGAAATTGTTCAAAAACTATCAAAACCAGATTCCGGGTTTAATTTTGTTGATTTAGCACCTAAACGAGGTGGTTTTATTTGGTCAGGAACTAGTTCTTTTGATTTTAAAAATATTTTTAAATAATTGCTGATCTTGATAAATAATATTTATCAAGACCAGCTTTTTTCTATTTTTTTATCAAAAAAGTAGAGTTTTTTGAACAACTAATTAATTAATTTGTATTTTGATCATTATTATCCATTCTAGGTTGTTCCAGGTTTCATTTTCAGGTTGTTCCAGGGAATTCCCTGGAACAACCTGAATAAATATTGAAGTTATGCACGAACGTAATGCTCATAACTTCCCATTAGATTTAGCTGTTGTTGATGCTCCAGCTATCAATGGATAATTAAATATTTTGTTCTGTATGCATAAATAAGTTGCTAATCTTGATAAATAATATTTATCAAGATTGGTAGCTTCTTTTTATTTTTTAATTTTATTATTTAAAGTCATTCCAGGTAAAACCTGGAACTACCTGGACTTGAAAATAATTTATTTATAATATAATTATCAACTTTTTTTTGTTGAAAAAAACATAACCTAATTTTTCGTGTTATTGCCCTAATTTTTAATGTTTGAAAAAAATTAGAAATAATTTTTTTTGCTTTTACTTTTTGACTTTTCATCCATAAAAAAAACATGTTTTTTTTTGTACCGTACCCCCGAAAATAGCTGTTTTCAGGGGGTACGGTACATCGTCTTATGGTGTCAGAACGCCATTTAAGAGTAGTACATACTACTATGGGGTTAATGATCCCTGAAAGTCGAAGACTTTCAAATAATAATAAATTATTGGAGATAAATGATAGCATTCAAAATTTAGTTGCTTTATATTTTTTTAGAAAAAACATATCAAACTTTATCGAATTTAATTTATCATTTACAACAATATTCTTACTTGAATTATTGTTTTCAATTAATATTATTTTATCTTTATATTTTATTGAATTTTTCAAAACTTTAAAAATTTATAAACATTTTTTCAATTAAAAATTAAGACAAAAAGTTAACAATAATTGAAAAAATTGCACTGTTTTTTAATATTGAATTAAAAAGTGTTCTTTTTCCTTTTCCTTTCCTTTCCAAAAAGAAAAGGAACCAACAAAGTTTGGTTTCCATATCTAAAAACTCCATTTATTTTTACGATGTAAAAATAAACACGCTGAGCTTTTTAGATATGGAAAAAGAAAAGGATTCTTATTTTATGTTCAAAAACATAAAATTACAGGTTGGTTTTTGTAAAATTCAAGAATTTGAATTATTAATTTTTGTAACAAAAATTAAAGAGTATCGATAGTTTCAAATTCGAATTTAATTTCTTTCCAAACTTCACAAGCAGCAGCTAATTCAGGACTCCATTTGCATGCAGCACGAATAACATCACCACCTTCACGAGCAAGATCACGACCTTCGTTACGAGCTTGTACACAAGCTTCAAGAGCAACACGGTTAGCAGCAGCACCAGGAGCATTGCCCCAAGGGTGTCCTAAAGTACCACCACCAAATTGTAAACAAGCGTCGTCACCAAAGATTTCAACAAGAGCAGGCATGTGCCATACGTGAATACCACCAGAAGCAACAGGCATAACACCAGGTAGTGAAACCCAATCTTGAGTGAAATAAATACCACGACTACGATCTTTTTCAATGTAATCGTCACGCATTAAATCAACAAAACCTAAAGTTACTTCACGTTCACCTTCAAGTTTACCTACAACAGTACCAGAATGTAAATGGTCACCACCAGATAAACGAAGAGCTTTGGCTAAAACACGGAAGTGAATACCATGGTTTCTTTGACGGTCAATAACAGCATGCATTGCACGGTGAATGTGTAAAAGAAGACCATGATCACGACAATAAGCAGATAAACTAGTATTTGCTGTAAAACCACCAGTTAAATAGTCGTGCATAACAATTGGTACACCAAGTTCTTTTGCACATTGAGCACGTTTTAGCATTTCTTCTGAAGTAGCGGCAGTTGCATTTAAATAGTGACCTTTAATTTCACCAGTTTCAGCTTGAGATTTATAAATAGCTTCAGCAACAAATAAGAAACGATCTCTCCAACGCATAAAAGGTTGAGAGTTTACGTTTTCGTCATCTTTTGTAAAGTCAAGACCACCACGTAAACATTCATAAACAGCACGACCATAGTTTTTAGCAGAAAGACCTAATTTAGGTTTAATTGTACAACCTAAAAGAGCACGACCGTATTTGTTAAGTTTATCACGTTCAACTTGAATACCATGTGGAGGCCCTTGGAATGTTTTTACATATGCTGGTGGAATACGAAGATCTTCTAAACGTAATGCACGAAGTGCTTTGAAACCAAAAACGTTACCTACAATTGAAGTAAATAAGTTAGTTACAGAACCTTCTTCAAAAAGATCTAAAGGGTAAGCAACATATGCAATATATTGATTTTCTTCACCAGGAACTGGTTCAATATCATAGCAACGACCTTTATAACGATCTAAACTAGTTAAACCGTCTGTCCATACAGTAGTCCAAGTACCTGTTGAAGATTCTGCTGCTACTGCGGCACCGCATTCTTCCGGTGGTACACCTGGTTGTGGTGTCATACGGAATGCTGCAAGAATATCAGTTTCTTTTGGTTGATAGTCAGGAGTATAATATGTTAAACGATAATCTTTAACACCTGCTTTAAATCCAGCACCTGCTCTAGTTTCTGTTTGTGGAGCCATTCTAAAAAAAAGAAATTTATATGGTTTACGATATTACAATCTGCCCGTTCACTTTCCTTTTTTTTTTCCAAAAATGAAATTTATTCCAGGTTGAAAACCTGGAAACGGAAACCAACAAAGTTGGTTCCTTTTCCAGTTGTTTTTCCTTTTCGTTTTCTTTCCTTTTCAAAAAACTTTGTTTTTTGAATCAAATTGATTTTTGGAAAGAACCAACTTTTTTTATTCCAGGTAATTCCAGGTGTTACCTGGAAAAGGAAATGAAACCTGGAACAACAAGGAAAGTGAAAGTGAATAAGTAATCTTTTTCTTTGTTTTCTTTCATTTTTTACGTTGTATAAATAAACGTAAAAAATGAAAGTGCAAAAGAAAAAAAAAAAAAAGAAAAGAAATTATTACAAAAACAATATGTTTTGTCATACAAAAGTATATCACAATTTTTTTTTTTTGCAATAGTCATTTCCTTTTCCAGTTGTTGGTTTAGGTTCCTTTTCTTTCCTTTTCTTTTCCAAAAACCTAGTTTTTGGGAAAGGAAAGAAAAGAAAAGGAAAAATTTTTTACCAACTAGCTTTTACAACACCAGGTAATAATCCTTGTGAAGCGTATTCACGTAATACATGTCGAGAAAGACCAAAATCTCGGAAATAGCCACGAGGGCGACCAGTCACAGTACATCGATTATGTAATCGAACCGGAGCACTATTTCGAGGCAAATTTTGCAATTTTCTATGTAATGAAAGTTTTTCTTCAAGAGAAGATGCTTGATTTATAGAAATTTTTAAATTTTCACGTTTGGTAGCATATTTTTTTACTAACAACTGTCGTTTTCTTTCACGTTCAATCATACTTTTTTTTGCCATATACTAAGACCTCAATTGCTTTTGTCAGGCTTTTTTGTTGTATATTTTTTATTAAAAATATACAACAAAAAAGATAACAGAATTTTTCTTTTTTCGTTTCTTTTTCCTTTTCCGTTTCCAGGTTGTTCCGGGTTTCATTTCCTTTTCCAGGTGTTACCTGGAAAAGGAAATGCCACCTGGAATTACCTGGAATAGTTTTCAGTTTCCTTTTCTTTTCCAAAAACTGGGTTGGTTCCAAAAACAGTGTTTTTGGAAAAGGAACCAAACTATGTTTTTTGAATCAAATGAAATTTGGTAACAAAAAACCAGTTTTTGGAAAAAGACCAAACGAAATTTTTTGAACCAACTTTGTTGGTTTCCAGAAAGGAAAAGGAATGAACTCAACACTTTCATTTTTTACGTGAATTTTTTACATTCACGTGTCTTTTTTTACTTTGTAAAAAAAGCTAAAAGACAAAAATTGAAATTTAACAATATACTATACTAATTTTTTAGAAAAATCAACTAAGTGCATTTTTTTGCATTTATTTTTTTGCTAAAATATAAATAGTGCATCCGTGGCAGAGTGGTCGATTGCACCGCACTCATAATGCGGCTCCGAAAGGACATCGTTGGTTCAAGTCCAACCGGATGCAATTTTTTTCCTGTGAGTTTTATTCAGTTTCCTTTTCAAAAAAGGAAGTTTTTTGAACCAACTTCGTTGGTTCCTTTTCCAAAAACCCAGTTTTTGGAACTGAGTTCCTTTTACAGTTCTTGTTCTTTCCAGTTCCAAAAACAAAGTTTTTGGAAAAAGAATAAAAAATTGAATAAACTCGCACTAGGTTATCTTCCCGGAGGGCCTCCCCTCAAGTATTTTCACCCTTCTAGCGTTTCACTTCTAAGTTCGGGATGGAATATTAGGTGGTTCCACTAGAACGAGAGCACGAGTTTATCTTTCGTTCAAAAAACTTCGTTTTTTGAACGAAAGCATTTATTGTTTTTTGTATTTTTGTTCCAATATCACGTTCCTTTTCCTTTTCTAAAAACAAAGTTTTTAGAAAAGGAAAAGGAACGTGATATTGCACCGGTCAAATTCGATCAGCCTATTAGTACACCTCGGCTAAACACGTTACCGTGCGTACACCTGGTGCCTATCAACCGGGTTGTCTTCCCGTGGCTTAATGGAGAGTACTCATCTTGGGCTAAGCTTCCCACTTAGATGCTTCAGCGGTTATCATTTCCACACTTGGCTACTCGGCGTTTACCCTTGGCAGAATAACCGATACACCAGAGGTGTGTTCATCCAGGTCCTCTCGTACTATGGATGAGTGCCCTCAATACTCTAACGCCTACACCGGATATGGACCGAACTGTCTCACGACGTTCTGAACCCAGCTCACGTACCGCTTTCATGGGCGAACAGCCCAACCCTTGGGACGTACTACCGCCCCAGGTTGCGATGAGCCGACATCGAGGTGCCAAACCTTCCCGTCGATGTGAACTCTTGGGGAAGATCAGCCTGTTATCCCTAGAGTAACTTTTATCCGTTGAGCGACGGCCCTTCCACACGGAACCGTCGGATCACTAAGGCCGGCTTTCGCCCCTGCTCGACTTGTAGGTCTTGCAGTCAAGCTCCCTTCTGCCTTTACACTCTACGGCTGATTTCCGTCCAGCCTGAGGGAACCTTTGCACGCCTCCGTTACCTTTTAGGAGGCGACCGCCCCAGTCAAACTGCCCACCTGAAACTGTCAAGTGTCCTGCTTCAAGGAACACCATTAGAATTCTAGCTCCTCCAGAGTGGTCTCTCACTGTTGGCTCCAGTTTCCCCAAGAAGAAACTTTCAACGCCTCCCACCTAGTCTGCGCAAGAAGAACCCGAACCCAATTTCAGGCTACAGTCAAGCTTCATAGGGTCTTTCTGTCCAGGTGCAGGTAGTCCGCATCTTCACAGACATGTCTATTTCACCGAGTCTCTCTCCGAGACAGCGCCCAGATCGTTACGCCTTTCGTGCGGGTCGGAACTTACCCGACAAGGAATTTCGCTACCTTAGGACCGTTATAGTTACGGCCGCCGTTCACCGGGGCTTCGGTCGTTAGCTTTTTCTTTATCAAGAATAACCAACTTCCTTAACCTTCCGGCACTGGGCAGGCGTCAGCCCCCATATGTTGTCTTACGACTTTGCGGAGACCTGTGTTTTTGGTAAACAGTCGCCTGGGCCTGGTCACTGCGGCCAAGTTTTTACTTGGCACCCCTTCTCCCGAAGTTACGGGGTCATTTTGCCGAGTTCCTTAGAGAGAGTTGTCTCGCGCCCCTTGGTATTCTCTACCAACCTACCTGTGTCGGTTTTCGGTACAGGTACTTTTTGTCTTGTGAGTAGTGCGAGCTTTTCTTGGAAGTATGACAGCCAGTAGATTTCAAAAACAAAGTTTTTGAAACGTATCACTTCTTAGCTTAAGATAGTTTTTCTTCTATCTCTCAACGCCTTGAAAGTTTCCACCGAAATCCAAATCCGGCCTACCTCTGCCTGCTCCGTCCCTCGATACCAACAAAAAGTAGTACAGGAATATTAACCTGTTTTCCATCGGCTACGCCTTTCGGCCTGGCCTTAGGTCCTGACTCACCCTCCATGGACGAACCTAGTGGAGGAATCCTTAGGTTTACGGGGCATTGGATTCTCACCAATGTTTGCGTTACTCAAGCCGACATTCTCACTTCCGCTTCGTCCACATTAACTTACATCAATGCTTCACCCTACAGCAGAACGCTCCCCTACCGATACTTTATTTTTTTTCATTTTTGTTCCTTTTCCTTTTCTTTTCAAAAACCCAGTTTTTGGACCAAATGAAATTTTTGAAAAGGAACCAAGTGAATTAAGTATCCCACAGCTTCGGCAGGTCGTTTAGTCCCGGACATTTTCGGCGCAAGAACGCTCCACCAGTGAGCTATTACGCACTCTTTAAAGGGTGGCTGCTTCTAAGCAAACCTCCTGGTTGTTTCAGCATTCTCACCTCCTTTGCCACTTAACGACCATTTTGGGGCCTTAGCTGGTGATCTGGGCTGTTTCCCTCTTGACGATGAAGCTTATCCCCCACCGTCTCACTGGCTCATGAATAGCATATCTAGTATTCAGAGTTTGCCACGATTTGGTACCGCTTTCGCAGCCCGCACCGAAACAGTGCTTTACCCCTAGACAGCCTCATAAACCGCTGCGCCTCAACGCATTTCGGGGAGAACCAGCTAGCTCCGAGTTCGATTGGTATTTCACCGCTAACCACAACTCATCCGCCGATTTTTCAACATCGGTCGGTTCGGACCTTCACGTGGTGTTACCCAAGCTTCATCCTGGTCATGGTTAGATCACCCGGGTTCGGGTCTAGAAAAAGTGACCTTTAAGCGCCCTATTCAGACTTGCTTTCGCTCTGGCTCCGGA